AATTATAAGTAACTACTAAAATAATAGATTAGGATTAATCCTCTAAAATTAATTGTCATAAAAATTATGAATCAAAGATTTATTTTAGTTGTAATCATCAATTTTCATGAAATTTCGTATCTTAAAATAAGTCTGAATCTTAAAGTTAAATAATAATATAGTCTAATTATTGAGCCTATAATTAAAATAAAAGAAATAAAATAAAATTTTGTTATAATTAAACTTCTTAACACCATTCATTTTATAAAAAAACCTAATATGGGCGGCATACCGCCCATAGATAGAATTATTGTTAATAACAAAGCTCGAAAAGAGTTTCTTCATATGAAAATATTAAAAAATTGTTTTCTATTTTTAGTTTCCTGGATTATTATCAAAAAAAAAGCTGACATTAAAATAAATCTATATAAAATAAAATAGAGACAGCAAACATTAAAATTTACAATAGAAGCAGAAATTATTCATCCTAAATGAAGAATTGAAGAATAAGCTATTAGACCTCGAATAGAAACTTGGTTTAATCCGCCGATTCCTCCAATAATTCTAGATAATAAAATTAAGATTAATAATACTTCTTTTCTAATTGAGAAAAAAAAAGAAACTATAAATAACGGGACTACTTTCTGCCAAGTTAAAAGTAATAAATTAATTTCTCATGATAAACCTCTTATTACACTTGGAACTCAAAAATGAAATGGGGCAGCCCCTATTTTTATTAATAAACTAAATAAAATTATATTTCTGCTATTAATTGTTCTTATCCTTATAATTTCTCAATTTCCTTCTCTTCAAAATAATGTTAATCTACTTAAAAGAAGAAATCTTGACGCAATAGATTGGGTTAAAAAATATTTAATTCTTGATTCTACTTCATCTACTTTTCTATATTGTACTATAATAGGGATAAAACTTATTAAATTTAACTCTAAACCTAATCAAATTCCTAACCAGTGTCTAGAGGATAAAGAAAAAAAAGTTCTAAAAATTAAAATAAAAACAAATAGTATAATAAAAGGAAAATTTAGCAACTTAAAAAATAAAATGGAATCGAACCACTTAAATCATAGTTAGCAGCTATAATTTGTTCTAAACTATTTTTAGCTTTTTCTTCAGTAAAGTCTTCCTTCTGACCATTCATATAAAGTACCAAATGTTAGGATAAAAATGATTATAATACTTCTTATTATAGAAAATAAGTCTGAACTATATCTTGAAGAAATTAAATAAGGAAGAAGTAAAACGATTTCTACATCGAAAACTAAAAAAATTACAGTAATTAAAAAAAATCGTATTGAAAACGGGATACGTGAAGAATTTTTTGGGTCAAATCCACATTCAAAAGGGGATCTTTTTTCACGAGTTATTATTTTTTTTTTAGTTAAAAATAAAGCTACCCAAGATAAGGCTAATCTCAACAAGATTCTAAACATAATAATTAACATTAATAAATTCATAATTAGGTATTAAAGAAAGCTCTTATATTTTACAACATCAATGTAACCCGTTCTGCCGGCGTAATACCGAGTAGATAATAATTTATTCCTTTTTAGTTAACAGCTAAATGCTTCTCAGAGCTTCAACTCAAGTCTTAAAACAGTTTTTCATCTGTTCTTGTATGAGCCGAAATCATATTTAGGTGGCCTAGTTAAGACTAATCTTGGAATAAAGGATAACCTATTTTTTAATTGCAAATTAAATCTTTTTTTTAAAGTATTATTCCTAAGGATAAATATTGATCATGACTAAATTAAAAGTTTAGTACCTTAAATTTTAGGTTACTTAGGTTTAAGTTAATTTAGGACCCTCATCAATAAATAGAGATGTATAGAAATAATCAAACTACGTCAACAAAATGTCAATATCAAGCTGCTGCTTCAAATCCAAAATGGTGGTTTTTTGAAAAATGAAATTTAAATCTGCGTATTAAAATTACTAATAAAAAAGATCTACCAATTAGAACATGAAGCCCGTGAAATCCTGTAGCTACAAAAAAAGTTGCTCCGTAACATCTGTCAGCGATAGTAAATGAAGTTTCTATGTATTCTCCTGCTTGTAAGAATGTAAAATAGATTCCCAAGATAATAGTTACTGAAAGTGCTTGAATTGTTTTATTTCGATTTCTTTCTATTAATCTATGATGAGCTCATGTAACTCTTACTCCAGAGGCAAGGAGTACTGCAGTGTTAAGAAGTGGAACTTGAAATGGGTTTAATGGGGTAATTCCTATAGGGGGTCAGGTTATTCCAATGTCTGAGGTTGGAGCTAAACTTGAATGAAAATATGCTCAAAAAAAAGCAAAAAAAAATAGAATTTCGGATGTAATAAATAAAATTATTCCTCATCGTAAACCTTGTGTGACTTTTCTAGTGTGGTAGCCTTGAAATGTAGATTCTCGAATTACATCTCGTCATCATTGAAATATGGTTATAATAATTAAAATTAATCCTAGAATATAAAGATTTATAGAATAACCATGAAATCATCCAGCTAATCCTGTGGTTAAGCAGAAGGCTCCTATAGAGCCTAACAGAGGTCATGGTCTAAATTCCACTAAATGAAATGGATTTCGAATCATTTCTTTTATGTGCTAACACTTTATTATTGTTATATTCATAATATATATATATATATATAAATATAAATAAATAAATAGTAATGATATAGAAAAAAGATAGTAGTGTAATTTTGCACACTTGATTTTCATTCAAGTAGAATATTAATATCTATCTTTAATTATCTTAGTATAAATAGTACAATTATTTTCCACATAAGAGGTTTTAACAAGTTAAAGATAATAAAATTTTAAGCCGGATCTAAAATACATAAAAAGCAGTGTACGTGCCCGTAGGATTTTGATTCCTAAAGAAAAAATTAACTATTTTTCTTTTTAAGGCACTAAGTTAAAAAAACTATAGGTCTTCAAAACCTACAATGAATATTGTTTCGTGTTTTGGTAAAATGGCTGAAGTAGGCAATGAGTTGTAGCCTCATTTATGAATTGTTACTAATTCTTTTATCAGGTTTTATAGTTGAATAATAATATTGAATTGCAGATTCAAAGGTTGCAAATAAAATTTGCTGAAACTTAATAAAATAAGCTAAGTTAAGCTATTGGGTTCATACCCCAAATATGAGATTATCTCTTTTATTAAAAATTTGGTCTTGGTTTTAACTTAGCTGTAATTGATTAAAATACATGATAGTTTTGCGAGACTGTACATAATTGGCTTTTTTTTTATGTATTTAAATAATATATTTAAATTAAGTCTTTCTTATCAAATAAATTTATGACAAGGATATATACAACATCAGTATAAAAGTTTATATAATAAGGGAACTTTGTTTTAGATATTATTAAATAAGCTAGTAAAATTTGTGCCAGCAACTGCGGTTAGACAATGGGCTAGAGTTAAGTTTATTACGGTAAAAAATAGTTATAATGGAAATTGTCAATTTACGTAGTATTAAAAGGTAAAATTTAGAAATATTTTAGTAATCTTATTTTTGACTTTATTTAGAGGCTATGAAGACTTAGAGTAAGACTGGGATTAGATACCCCATTATTTAAGTTGTAAAGTTAATTTACCTGGGTATTACGAATAATTATAATATTAAGTTTAAAATCTAAAAGACTTGGCGGTGCTTTAAAACTTTCTAGGGGAGCCTGTCCTATAATTGATAATCCGCGTTAGACCTAACTTTATTTTATAGTTTGTGTACTGCCGTCATCAGCTTACACTTAAGGGGATTGTAGTTAGCTAAATAATATTTAAGTTATTATGTCAGGTCAAAGTGCAGCTAATAATAAAGGTGAGATGGGCTACAATTCTTAATTAGATTCTTTAGATTCATTGAAATTTGAGTTGAAAGTTGGACTTGGAAGTAATATTAATATTAGAATAATTTTATGAAGTGAGCTCTAAAGTGTGTACATATCGCCCGTCGCTCTCTTTTAATAAGGGATAAGTCGTAACATAGTAGGGGTAGCTGAAGCTGTTCCTTTAAAACATAGCATATTTAATGTACTTTATTTACACTAAAGAGAAGGTAATTATTACTTGTTTTAAAATTTGGTTTATTTTTAAAAAAAATATTATTTATATAAAGAGTTTTTGGTGAGTAAAAATTATGAAATACCAGTAATAAAATAGTACTGCAAAGGACAGATTAATATTGTTGTAAAGTATAGTTTAAATCTAGTACCTTTTGCATTATGGTTTAACGAGATTTAACATAATATTAATGTATTCTAGAAAAAAAAAGAGTTACATTTAAGCTTTAAATTAGTGTGGCATAACTAATTTTAGATTTAATTGTGGGAGTGAAAAGCTTACGGTTTTTTTGATAGCTAGTTAAAAGAGAAATGTATTTTAGTACTACTTTTAATATAAAATATTTTTTTTTATTATTATATTTTTGTTATGGAGGTGGGTTTATTAGGTTAATCTAATAAATGAAGAATAAAGTGATTATAAATAAAAATAATGTAGGCTTAAAAGTTGTTAGCATGTTTATGGTTTTATAACGAATAAAGTGAAAATTTTTAAATTTATTTTTCTTATCTATCTTTTTTTTATTAAAAATTATCATTTAATTTAAATTTATGTTGAAATTAGTATTTCTTTATTTAAAAGTTTTTGATTATAAAAATTATAACTATAATTAATAATTATTTATCTAAATATGAAAAAGGAACTCGGCAAATAGAAATTCCGCCTGTTTATCAAAAACATCGCTCTTTGATGCTAATATATAAAGAGTCGTACCTGCCCAGTGAAATTTAAACGGCCGCAGTACCCTGACTGTGCTAAGGTAGCATAATCATTTGCCTTTTAATTGAAGGCTAGAATGAATGGTTTGACGTGAATTTAACTGTCTCTTTTATATTATATAAAATTTAATTTTTAGGTGCAGAAGCCTAAATGTTTTTAAAAGACGAAAAGACCCTATCGAGCTTGAAAGAAAAATAGAATTTTATTTACTTTGGTTAAGTGATTTTTTATTATTAATTTTGTTGGGGTGACAGAAGAACAGATAAAGCTTCTTTTGATTATAAAAATAAATATATTTTTTGATCCATTATATAGTGAGAATAAGAATAGTTACCGTAGGGATAACAGCGTTATTTTTTTGGAAAGTTCAAATTGAAGAAAAAGTTTGCGACCTCGATGTTGGATTAGAATACCTATTAGGTGGAGATGCTTAATAAGGAGGTCTGTTCGCCCTTTAATTTTCTACATGATCTGAGTTCAAACCGGTGTAAGCCAGGTTGGTTTCTATCTTTAAAATTTAAGTTTTTAAACTTAGTACGAAAGGACCAGTTTAATTAAAATTTTTATTTTGTCAAATTAGCAAAAATAGTGCAAATAATTTAGAATTATTATATGAAATAGAACATTTCATTTGATAACTAAAGTGGCAGATTAGTGCTATAAAGTTAAGTTTTATATATGAATTTTATTCCTTTAGTTATGAGTTTGTCTTTTTTATGGAGTGTTATTTCTTATGTTTGTATTTTGTTAGCAGTGGCTTTTTTTACTTTATTAGAGCGGAAGGGGTTGAGGTATATACAAAAACGTAAAGGGCCTAATAAAGTTGGTTATTTTGGGGTTATTCAGCCTTTGGCTGATGCCTTGAAACTTTTTTTGAAAGAAGAAAGTAAAATTCAAAGTTTAAATAAAATTCCCTATTATTTTGCTCCTATAATAAGTTTAGTTCTATGTCTCTGTCTTTGATTATTATATTGAAGTAGATTTATGGTTTGAACTTTTAATTTAGGGGTTTTATTTTTTCTTTGTGTTTCTGCTCTTAATGTTTACGGAACTATAATTAGAGGGTGAGCTTCTAATTCTAAATATTCATTACTTGGTAGATTACGTGCTATGGCTCAAACTATTTCTTATGAAGTAAGTTTATTTTTAATTTTATTATCTATTATTTGTTTAAGAAGAAGATTTAGCTTAAAATATATTGTTTTTTTTCAATTTAAATTTTGAAATTGTTTTATTTTATTTCCTATTTTTTTAATATGGTTTGTAGCTTGTGTTGCAGAAACTAATCGTGCTCCTTTTGATTTTGCTGAAGGGGAATCTGAATTAGTTTCTGGATTTAATGTTGAGTATGGTGGCGGATTTTTTGCTTTGATTTTTTTGGCTGAATATGCAAGAATTTTGTTTATAAGAATATTATCTTCTCTTTTTTTTTTTGGTGGGGGATATTCTTTTTTTAGAGATTTTATTTTTTGAGGTTTAGCAAGATTAATCAGATTTTTATTTATTTGGGTTCGAGCAACATTTCCTCGACTTCGTTATGATTTATTGATAAAATTAACTTGGTTGAGATTTTTGCCTGTTTCTCTTTTAGTTTTAGTTTGAAATATTCCTTTTAAATTTTTAATAATAAGTTAGTCAGATAACAAAGGACTTTGATCTTTGACTTCCAATGTCAATATTTTTTTTAAACTATTATCTGAGAAATGACAATACTTCTATTGTTTTGTTTGGTTTTAAGTATCATTTTTATTTTGCCTTTAATTTTTCAACCTTTAAGGTTAGGTTTATTGATTTTGATTAATAGATTACTAATAAGTTTATGTTTATTTTATGTTGGGGAGTCTTGATATGGATTTATTTTGTTTTTAATTTATGTAGGTGGTATATTGGTTATATTTGCTTACGTAACTGCTCTAACTCCTAATCTTAAATTTAAAGAAGGTGGTGTTTTTTCTTTATTTATTTTTATTTTTAGATTTTGATTGTTACTAATAACAAATATTGAGTTTTTTGGAGTTAGAGGAGATATAAGTAAAGAGGGGCTTATATTTGAATTTTTATTTCATAATTTTGGGGCTTCTTTATTCTCTTTTTTTAACTTTAATAGCATTATTGGTCTTGTTTTAGTTTTATTATTTATCTTATTGTGTGTCGTTAAGATTTGTTTTGTTAATAAAGGAGCATTGCGTCCTTTTAAGTAAATATGCTAAAACCTGTTCGAAGATTTCATCCTGTTTTAAAAATTGTTAATCATTCATTAATTGATTTACCTTCTCCTTCGAATTTATCTATTTGATGAAATTTTGGGTCATTATTAGGCTTATGTTTAGTTTTACAAATTGTAACTGGTATTTTTTTAGCTATACATTATGCTACTAGAGTTGATTTAGCTTTTTCTTCTGTAGCTCATATTTGTCGAGATGTAAATTATGGATGAATATTGCGTGCATGTCATGCTAATGGGGCTTCTTGGTTTTTTATTTGTTTATATTTACATATTGGACGCGGTTTATATTATGGGTCTTTTGTAAATATTCATACTTGAAACTTAGGTGTTATTTTGTTTTTTTTAACGATAGGAACTGCTTTTATTGGTTATGTTTTACCTTGGGGTCAAATATCTTTTTGAGGAGCAACTGTAATTACAAATTTGGTTTCTGCTTTACCTTATATTGGTAAGAGTGTAGTCGAATGGATTTGAGGAGGGTTTGCAGTTGATAATGCTACTTTAACCCGTTTTTTTACTTTTCATTATCTGGCTCCTTTTATTATTTTAGGTATTAGTGTTTTACATTTATTATTTCTTCATGAAACTGGGTCTAACAACCCATTAGGGGTTAATAGTGATAGAGAGAAAGTTAGTCTTCATTGTTATTATATCTTGAAGGATTTAGTGGGGTTTTTATTGATGATTTTTTTTTTATTTATGGTTGTTTTGCTGGAGCCTAATATATTAACTGACCCTGAAAATTTTATTCCTGCTAACCCTTTAGTTACTCCAGTACATATCCAACCTGAATGATATTTTTTATTTGCTTATGCAATTTTACGTTCAATCCCTAATAAATTAGGAGGGGTGGTGGGTCTTTTAATATCAATTGTAGTTTTGTTTTTTGTTCCGTTTTTACATTTAGGGGTATTTCGTTCTTTAAGTTTTTATTTCTTTAGACAACTTTTTTTTTGGTTTTTTTTTTGTGTTTTTTTATTATTAACCTGGATCGGAAGACAACCTGTGGAGGACCCTTATATTTTAATAGGTCAGATTTTAACTCTTTTATATTTTTCTTTTTTTTTTGTTAATCCGGGTTTTCAGATATTAAGAGACTACTTACTAAAAAAAGAAATTTAACTATATCTTTGGGGAATCAATGTTTTGAAAACATAGCAGGAGTGTTCAAATCACTTAATAGTTTGCTAAAAGAATAAAATTTATTCTGTCTTTAGTTTACAAGACTAATGCTATAGTAGCTTTTTTAGCAGAAATGATAAGATTTAGTAATTCTTTATTTAGATTAGGTGTATTATCTAGCTTTTTTTCTTTTTTATTATTTTGTCTTCAACGTAAACATTTACTAAATGCTTTATTATCTTTAGAAATAGTAATATTATCGATTTTTTTGGTTTTTATTTCTTTATTAACCGGGAGTAATAATGAAGGATTAATAACTTTTATTTTACTGGTGTTTATGGCTTGTGAGGCTTCCTTAGGACTGTCCTTATTGGTAATTTTTATTCGGAGACATGGTAATGATTACGTCTCTTCTATAACAATGCATAAGTGTTAGCTTGTTACTTTTTATCTTTAATTATTACAATTTGACCTCTAAAATTTAAAATGAAATGATTTATAAGAAGATGAAGCCTTTTTTTTATATTTTATTTTTTGCTTTTTTACTTTTATTCATCTATCGGAGTGTCAAAATTAATTTTTGTTTTTTCTATTGATTCTTTAAGTAGGATTTTAAGAATATTAAGTTGTTGAATTTCTTCTTTGATAATCCTAAGTAGTATAAAGATTGTTCAGAAAAAATCTAATCCTAGGTTTTTCTGTAATATTGTTGTTTTACTTAACGTTATTATTATAATAATATTTTTACAAAAAAATTTATTTTTACTTTATATCTTTTTTGAAAGGTCATTAATTCCAACTTTAATTTTAATTTTAGTCTGAGGGTATCAACCTGAACGTCTTCAAGCAGGGATATATTTAATTATTTATACTATTATTGGAGCTTTGCCCTTATTGGTTAATTTAATTTATATATATAGAATAAACGGACATTTAAGATTTTTTTTAAAATGAAATTTTCCTTATTTTGAGAGGAGCATAAGATTTATAATCTGATGGTTTTTTTTAATATTTGCTTTTTTAATTAAGCTCCCTATTTTTTCTGTGCATTTATGGTTGCCAAAAGCTCACGTGGAAGCTCCGGTGGCTGGCTCCATGATTTTAGCTGCTTTATTACTTAAGTTAGGAGGTTATGGATTATTACGAATAATGGAGTTGGTCCCTTTGGTCGATATAAAGATTTGTATTATTTTTATATCTTTATCATTAGTTGGTGGTTTTATTAGAAGTATAATTTGTTTACGTCAAATTGATATAAAAAGGATGATTGCTTATTCTTCTGTAGGGCATATAGGATTAATAGTGGCTGGATTGTTAACAAATAAAATATGAGGTTTTAGAGGAAGGGTAATAATAATAGTTGGTCATGCTTTTTCTTCTGCAGGACTATTTTACATTGCTAATTTATTGTATGAGAAATCTGGGTCTCGAAGTATCTTTATTTCTAAAGGATTTATTTCTATTTTACCAAGAATAGCTTTATGTATGTTTTTATTATGTTCAGTAAATATAGCTGCTCCGCCATCTTTAAATTTAATAAGAGAGATTAGACTTATGATTTCTGTATTGTCAGTGTCTTTTGTTTTTTTTTTGCCTTTAGGTTTTATGAGGTTTTTAGTTGCTGTGTATAGTTTATTTCTTTTTACTGCTACGCAGCATGGAAATGTATCTAGATTTGTTAATCCTTTTTTAGGATTGAAAGGTGTTAATTACTTAGTAATTTTTATACATTGGATTCCTTGCCAGCTTATGCTGTTAATTAGTGATATTATTTATTGTTAATTTAGTTTAAAGAAAACATCAAATTGTGATTTTGAAAATAAAGAATTTTTAATTAACAAATGAGTTTTTTAAAGCGTAAGGGATTAATAGCTTGGGTTTTTTTGTTAGTTTGATCTATAATGATATTAAATTTTAGACTATTCTTAATTTATTATAAAAAAAGATATTTGTTAGAGTTTTCTTTTTTGGAAATTAATTCTATTAGAGCTGATTTCCCTATTATTTTAGATTGGAGAAGAGTAATATTTAGCTTTATTGTATGTTTTATCTCTTTTTGTGTAATATTATTTACAACAAGCTATATGTCGAGAGATATTTTTATTTCTCGTTTTATTTTTATTGTGATGTTATTTGTTTTATCAATAAATTTTCTGATTTTTATTCCTAATTTGATTTCATTATTATTAGGATGAGATGGGTTAGGGCTAGTATCCTTTTGTTTAGTTATTTATTATCAAAATTATAAGTCACTAGGGGCTGGTTTAATAACGGCTTTTATAAATCGAGTTGGAGATGTGGGAATTCTTTTAAGAATCGGATGAATATTTAGACAAGGACATTGAAACAGAAGATTCATGTGAGATTTTGATTTTTATAGAATAAGAGTAATAATGTTAGTCTTAGCAGGAATAACAAAAAGTGCTCAAATTCCTTTTTGTAGATGATTACCGGCTGCAATAGCTGCGCCAACTCCCGTTTCAGCTTTAGTACATTCTTCTACTTTGGTAACTGCAGGAGTATTTTTGTTGATTCGTTTTTTCTATTTTTTAGATGGCTTTTTTTTATTTAAACCATTTATTCTCAGAATTTCTATTATGACTATATTGATAGCCGGGATTGCTGCAAATTTTGAGATAGACTTGAAAAAAATTATTGCTCTTTCTACGTTAAGTCAACTAGGAGTAATAATATTTAGAATTGGATTAGGATTTCCAATATTTGCTCTTTTTCATTTATTTGGTCATGCTATATTTAAAGCATTACTATTTTTATGTGCGGGTGGGATCATTCATTCTCATAACAATAATCAAGATATTCGGAAAATAAGTCAGTTGTGGTGTCAAGTTCCTATTACTAGGGCCTGTTTTAATGTTGCTAATTTAGCTTTGTGTGGAATTCCGTTTTTTGCTGGATTTTATAGAAAAGATTTAATTATTGAAATGATAATTTTTAGCCAAATGAACTTTATATTAGGGATAATAATATTTTTGGCGACAGCTTTGACTGTAACTTACTCTATCCGACTTTCTGTATTTATCTTTTGAGATAACATAAATCAAAGAACTCTAGTGTGTTCTAGAGATGAAGATTTATTTGTGATTTTACCAATTTTAATATTAACGTTAGGTGCTATTTTTGGCGGATGTTGTTTATCTTGATTATTTTTATCTCCTTTTCTTACTCCGTTATTAAATAATTTTGATAAATTAATTACTATCAGTTTTATTTTGTTTTCTAGAATTTTATCTTTTTTGTTGTTAAATAACTTAAAATTTAAATTTAAAAGATTCTTTTTAGATTTTTTTTCATATATGTGGTTTATAAGTTTATTGAGAAATAATTTTATTAGAGTAAAAAGGATAAAACTTTCTTTTATAATGTTTAAAATTTTAGATTTAAGATGGTTAGAAATTATTGGAGGAGAAGGAATTATAAAAGTTCTTTCTTTATCTTCTAAAAAAAATCAACATAATCAAATAAATTTATTTAATTCTTTATTAAGATTAAGAATTTTTAGAATTTTTTTTATCCCTAGAATTTTTTTACTTTTATGATAGGCGTATAGCTTATAAATTAGAGTGTAGTAGTGAAGATACTAAGGAGTAAAAATACTTCGCCTAAATATAGATATTAAATAATATAAAATTAAATTATAATGGATGATCTTCTGAATATAGAATAATAAGTAATGAAAAAATATAAGCTTGAATTATTCTAACTCCAATTTCAAATATAAAGTAAAAGATTTCCACTAAAATTAATAAAATAATAATTAAAACAGAATAGGTGAATATTCCTGCTCTTAAATATGCTCCGATTAATCCTAAAATAATATGTCCTGCTCTTATATTGGCAACCAAACGAATAGAAAGAGTAATAGGTCGCACAGAGATTCTTACTGTCTCCACTAAAACTAAAAATGGGTTTAAAAATATAGGTGCTCCTGAAGGAAGAAGATGGGCAATTACTCTCGAAAAATTAAAAAAAATTCCTGAAATAATTAATGATAATCATAATGGAAAGCCGAAGGATAAAGCAAAAGTTAAATGACTTGATAAACTAAAAACATATGGAAATAAACCTAAAAGATTGATGAAAATTAATGTGATAAAAATACTTCTAATGATGTTAGAAAACCCTCTAAGATTTTTTCCAGTAGTTCGTGCAATTTGACCTATAATAAAAAATTTTGGCTTTAAAAGTAAAATAATAAAACGGGAAGGTTTAATTCAAAATTGGTTCTGTAGAAATATTAATGGAGTAGAACCAATTATTCAGATTAATGGAAAGCTCGATAGAAATGTAAAATTTTGGTCATCGAAACTAGAAAAAATATCTATTAGCATTTTTTTATCATGTTCACTGTGATTTATTTATTTTTTTAAAAGTTCTAATATTAACATTAAATTTCTTGCTTTTTGTTCATCATAATATTATTCTTACGCTAATTACTATAAATCAAAAAAGTAATATCAAAAATACTCAATTTAAAGGAGCTAGTTGAGGCATAAAGAAATACTTTTTAAGTAACTAAAACTTGACAAGTTTTTATTATAATTTAACTAATTTCTTATTTAAGAACTTAAAGTTAAAACTCAATTGATAAAAGATTTTATATCAATAACTTCTAAAACAATTGGTATAAATGAATGATTAGCTCCACAAATCTCAGAACATTGACCATAAAACACTCCAGGCATTTTAGAAATAAAACTCAATTGATTTAAACGACCAGGAACGGCATCTGCTTTTACTCCCAAGGAAGGAATAGTTCAGGAATGAAGAACATCAGCAGCAGAAACTAAAATGCGAACTTTTATATTTATTGGGACCACTCTTCGATGATCAACTTCCAAAAGTCGGTAATCTCCTCTTTTTAACTCTTCTAACGGAATTATATAAGAGTCAAATTCTAAATTCAAAAAATCTGAGTATTCATAACTTCAATATCATTGGTGACCAATTGCCTTAATCGTTAAAACCGGTGATTCCACCTCGTCTAATAAATATAATAGACGTAAAGAAGGAAGGGCTAGAAAAATCAGAATAATAGCTGGTAGGATGGTCCATACGGTCTCAATACCTTGTCTTTCTAGAGTAAAACGAGATGTAAGTTTGTTAGAAATTAAAGAAATTGTGGCGTATAACAGTAAGCTAATAATCATTACTAGAATTAGTATAGCATGATCGTGAAAAAAAATTAATTGTTCCATTAAAGGAGAAGCTGCATCTTGAAATCCTCATTGTCCTCAAAAAGCCATATCTTTCTGTTAAATTAAATTAATAATAACTGCTCCAGTCTCATTTCTTCCATGAAAATCAAGAGGGGTGTTGTTATCTCATTCTAACGCAGTTCTTAAATGACTTCTTCAAATTACGCCTCGTTGAGAAATTAAACTTTCTCATACAATGAATATAAAAAATAATACTGCTACAAAGGAAATCAAAGAACCAATTGATGAAATTACATTTCATTTAATGTAAGAATCAGGATAGTCTGAATATCGTCGTGGTATACCGCTTAATCCTAAAAAATGTTGAGGGAAAAAGGTTAAATTAACTCCAATAAATATAATAAAAAAATGAGATTTTGTTCATCGTTCATGAAGTACCAGACCTGTAATTAAAGGGTATCAATAATTGAAGGCTCCAAATAACGCAAAAACTGCCCCTATTGATAATACATAATGAAAATGAGCTACAACATAATATCTATCATGTAATATGATATCTAAAGATGAATTAGATAAAACGATACCGGTTAGTCCACCAACTGTAAATAAAAAAATAAATCCTAAAGCTCATAGTATTGGACTTTCATATTTAATTCGAGATCCATATACTGTTGCTAATCATCTAAAAATTTTAATTCCTGTAGGAACTGCAATAATTATAGTTGCAGCTGTAAAATAAGCTCGAGTATCAACATCTATACCAACAACAAATATATGATGGGCTCAAACAATAAATCCAAGTAAACCAATAGCTAATATTGCGTAAATTATTCCTAATGTTCCAAAAGTTTCTTTTTTAGAAGCATAGTGTATAACAATATGGGAAATCATACCAAATCCAGGAAGAATGAGAATATAGACTTCTGGATGCCCAAAGAATCAAAAGAGATGTTGGTATAAAATAGGATCACCACCACCAGCAGGATCAAAAAAAGCTGTATTAAAATTTCGATCAGTTAATAATATAGTAATTCCACCAGCTAAAACTGGTAAAGAAAGAAGAAGCAAAATGGCTGTGATTTTTACTGATCAAACAAATAATGGTAGGCGTTCTAGTTGTATACCACTTCATCGTATGTTAAAAACCGTAGTAATAAAATTTACAGCTCCTAAAATAGATGAAACTCCAGCTAAATGAAGAGAAAAAATTGCTAAATCAACGGATCCACCGGCATGTGCAATATTTCTTGCTAAAGGTGGATAGACTGTTCAACCTGTTCCAGCTCCTCTTTCAACAGCAGCAGATCCTAATAAGAGACATAATGCTGGTGGAAGTAATCAAAATCTCATGTTATTTAATCGAGGAAACGCTATATCTGGTGCACCTAATATTAATGGTACTAATCAGTTTCCAAACCCTCCAATTATTATTGGTATCACTAAAAAAAAAATTATAACAAAGGCATGAGCGGTAACAATAACATTATATAATTGGTCATCTCCTAGTAACGCTCCAGGTTGTCCTAATTCTGCTCGAATTAGGAGACTTAAAGCTGTACCTACTAGGCCAGCTCAAATTCCAAATAAGATATATAAAGTACCAATATCTTTATGATTTGTTGAAAAAAATCATCGCAT